AATCATTCGAACAATCGGCTAATCCGATCGATCCCGTTCGTTAGAATTTTTCTTTATTCATTCTATCTTCCTCTATAAACCTTCCAGTCCTATCTATATAATAATATTAAGTATTAAGTTCTATTTTATTTTATAGAATATATATAGAATATAATATAATAGAAGATAATCTAAGAATATAAGAATCTAAATATAAAGAAGATTAAAAGATCTAAAAATAGAATATAGAAATAGAATATATATATAATAGAAGATATAAAAAGAAAAAAGAAATATCTATAGAATATCAAAATAGAAAAGAAAGAGAAAAAATGATGAAGACAATAAAACAAACCATTGTTACGTTTCCATATTAAAGTAAAGTATAGTACTTCATTTTTTTATTTATCTTAATGCCCATTGGTGTTCCAAAAGTACCTTTTCGGAGTCCTGGAGAGGAAGATGCAGCTTGGGTTGACGTATAGTGCGACTTGTCAGACATATGGGTCATATGGTATTTCCCCGTTATCTCCCCCGATCGAGTATTCTCTGTTTCGCCCAATCCAATAAAGATATATTCAATATTGTATTGATTGAATCATCAATAATTCGGAGCGTGAAGCACAATAATTCCTATTGGGGATCAATATTATCAATTCAAATAATTGATGGTTTACTTGGACTGATAAAATAAAGTATCCAGGCTCCGTTCAGAGAATACCAAATTGGAAATGGTAAGAGTAAAAGTAAGTAAAAGTAATATAATGGGAGTGTAAATGTAGGTAAATGTAGTAATATAAATAAGAAATATTAAATAAAGAATATAAAAATAAAATATAAATTTAATTAAATTCTTAATAAATTCTGAACTTCATTAGTAATGAAATAGAATATAATAGAACTTACTATAAATAGAACTATAATAGAATCTAATCTATTATGTAGAATAGATGATGATTACACGATTACCGCTTTTATCATAGACTATTCTTATACTTACTATAGGGATTCTATAAAACTGCCTACCAATGGAGTAGTATGATGAATACATCGAATATTTTGGGGAAAGGTATCAAACAGTGGTACTGGAATCATTTGACCTATATGCGCAAATGGAATTCGGGAAAATCTTCCCCCGGAGTAGAACAAGAACCTAAAAGAATTGAAAGGGCCCATTCAGGAACAAGAAAATTACATCGTTATTTGAATTTCGATGAAACAATACATCAATGAGAAGTTAGTTCAATAAGTTCATAAAATTCTTTTTTCTTTTTTACATGAGTTTTGCCCTCCTTCCCATTCTAGAATGTAAAAAAGGAAAAAGAAATAGGACTGGAATCGACACATTGATTCTTTTTTTCGCAATTCTTTCGAACCGTATGCATCCAAAGGTGCACGTACGGTTCCTCAGGGATACAATTTTGCCCTAATCAACCGACTTCATCGAGAAAGATTACTTTTTTTAGGCCAAGAGGTTGATAGTGAGATCTCGAATCAACTTGTTGGTCTCATGGTATATCTCAGCATAGAAGATGATACTAGGGATCTTTATTTGTTTATAAATTCTCCAGGCGGATGGGTAATACCAGGAATAGCCATTTATGATACTATGCAATTTGTGTCACCGGATGTACATACAATATGTATGGGATTAGCCGCTTCAATGGGATCTTTCATTCTGGTCGGAGGAGAAATTACCAAACGTCTAGCATTCCCTCACGCTTGGCGCCAATGAGTTTTTTTCTTTGAGAAAAAAAAAGAATACTATGCCTTCGCTGTATCGAATATGAATCAAATAAAGAATAAGTAATAATAGCATGGCACTTCGAGTTCGATATGAACAAACCATTATTGTTTTTTTTCTAACATGAGATTTTGTATCGAGATAGTAGTATGAAAGAAGAGTTATTCCCAAATTGATTTATGTGTCAAGCAAGAGTCAATTTCAGCGTCACAAACCATTATTCTTCCACACCAGAAGTATCTTTCTTCTTTTTATGTTATGAGAGAAAGAGTCAAAAAAATGGAAAAAATCATTTTCTCCTTCTTGGATCGTATCAAAAAGAAACTTTGGGATTGCTAAACAAACCACAGACGAGATAAATATATAAAGCAACAGAACCATCATAGTATCTTTTTTACTACTACGAAAGGAAGGGTGGTAAATGGATCATTTAACGATTTGGATCGGATGGGTTCTATTTCTTCTATCAATTCTATCGAAAAGAAGAAATTCCATTGCAGAGCCGTATGCAATGTACAAAAGATGCCCGTACGGTTGTTTAATTCTATTTTTTATTGTTATTTTGATTCCCCCTTACTTTAACCCAATCGTGCGATATATAGATAGAAGAACCGTTCATGATGTTATATCAATATCATCAGGGTTATGATTCACCAACCTGCTAGTTCTTTTTACGAGGCACAAGCAGGGGAATTTATCCTGGAAGCAGAAGAACTATTGAAACTTCGCGAAACTCTCACAAAAGTTTATGTACAAAGAACGGGCAACCCTTTATGGGTTATATCCGAAGATATGGAAAGGGATGTTTTTATGTCAGCAACAGAAGCCCAAGCTCATGGCATTGTTGATCTTGTAGCGGTCGAAAATTAAAATACTGGGGATTCCGTATAAATATACGAATTCCGTTTCAAAATTTGAAATTTCCGTGTGAATAGAAATCATTCATAATCATCAACCATCAGGTTAAGATCGATCTAAGCCAACCCGCTCTATTCTATCTAGAATGAGATTCTATAGACATGCCATGCCAACCATTAAACAACTTATTAGAAACGCAAGACAGCCAATAAGAAATGTCACGAAATCTCCCGCTCTTCGAGGATGTCCTCAGCGTCGAGGAACATGTACTAGGGTGTATGTGCGACTCGTTCAGTTCAGATCATAAGTTTGAAGAAATGCAAAAATCTTTTCCAGTATCAACGACCACTACCGATGAATTAGGATAGATAGAGTGGAAGACGGCTATCTAATTGACTATTATATAAATATATAAAAATGAAGATCTATCATCTACCTAATTATGTTATGAATTTATGGTTTCTATTGGTGCAAATCCAATCACTCCATTTGAGATGAGAAGGAATTCTCCATTGGTAACAAATAGTTATCCATTAAGCGGAGGAAAAAGGTTATGCTCCTAATTCCTATTCTTGAAAAAACGGACTAACAGGGTCAGCTACATAGCCAACTTTCAGAATTAAATGCCGTCACTGTATGGATAGCTTTTTTGTGAAAAGGACTATTACTTTCTAATTAGAATTGAAAAATGGATGGGTAGAGCCAAAGAGTGTGAACTATACAAGTTCACAAGAAAATTCGATGAAATGAAAGAAGAGGCTCCGGTGTATAGAGAGGACCTCACCGTTTCAGAAGTTGCCATAGAAACGAGGGAACCCACTATTCTTTTTTATTTAGTTAGCAGCCGAATTTATTATTTCCAGGCGAGATACTTTGAAGAAAGAAAAAATGAAGAAAGAAAAAATCGTGGTCGGGAAGGTCATAGTCGCAAAAGCCATTGGAATTTATATTTTATATATCGGAAGAATCCGTTTTGTTATTAATCGACCGGAGGAAAAGGATGACTGAAAGAAGAGAAATCAATTAGTTATTCAAGAAAGTTTCATTTGATTCAATGACCAGAGTTAAACGAGGATATACAGCTCGAAGACGTCGAAAAAAGATTCGTTTATTTGCATCAACCTTTATAGGGGCTCATTCAAGACTTACTCGAACGACTACTCAACAAAGAATGAGAGCTTTGGTTTCCTCTCATCGAGATAGGAGCAGGAAAAAGAGAGATTTTCGTCGTTTGTGGATCACTCGGATAAATGCGGTAACTCGTGAGGATAGAATATTCTATAGTTATAGCCTATTCATCCACAATCTGTACAAGAGACAATTGCTTCTGAATCGTAAAATACTTGCGCAAATAGCCCTATCAAATAAGAATTGTTTTGATATCATTTCAAATAAAATCATCAATACAAATCAAATAAAATAAAGGAATAAAAGAATCTTAATAGAATCTATTATACAGGAAACAAGAATGATTGAAACAGGATTTCCCGGAGAATGGACTCCGGGAAGATAGAAGAAAAAGAAATTAAGATTTGAGTAGTAGGAGTAAACGAACATCTTTCAAGAAAAAAAGATTTCTTTCCCATTTTTCCTTTTTTAGAATACAAGAATCAAATCTGGATTCTCTTTTTTTTTCGAGCAAAACATTCATATGAGCTTGATTTCCTATTGGAGTTTTGAGGAGTATCTCTATTTATTTTTGGTTCTAGGACCAGTAGTTCTAGGGATCGACTCCACTCTCTCCAATTGTTTCTCATTATTACGAAAAGGTAACGAAGATAAAATACGAGCTTGTTTTATAGCAATAGTAATTAATCGTTGTTGTTTCAAGGTCAACCTATTCGTCCGTCTAGATAATATTTTTCCTTGTTCACTAAGAAATCGACTAATTAAACTCATGTTTCTATAATCGATTCGATCCCCCGATCCAATTGGGGGTAAACGCCTACGAAAAGATCGCTTGGATTTACGAAAAGGTTGTTTGGATTTATCCATGGTTTGCTTATTCCTTGTTTGTTTATTCCTTATATATAAAAGGATCTAGAAAATAGAATTCTATTTTTTTTCTTATTCATTTAAGATTCGACCAAAATAGGATTTGGTTTGTATTATATATGTTAATGTTAAGATGTAAAGTTCTTACTCTTCCCGCTACTTGGAAAAATCACACACGCATTCCGTTCCATCTATTTCTTTATTTCCCCATGAATCGTATACTTTTGACAATAGCGACAAAATTTTCGAAATTCTAATCGATTGGGTGTATTGTGTCGATTCTTTTGAGTAATATATCTAGAAATGCCCGGCGATTCTTTATTGACACCCTTTCGAACACAACAGGTACATTCCAAAATCACTATAATTCTGATATCTTTACCCTTGGCCATGAACCTCCTTTTCATTTTGGATCGACTTCACTTTAGAACTCTCTTCATTTTCTTTTTTACCCAAACCAAATAAAAAGAAAATAAAAAAAGAATCTATATTCTATATCTATATTAATAAATGTTACTAACTAGAAATAGAATTCGTAAATCTTTTCTTTTTCGAATTCTTAGAATTCGAATGACTTCGAAGTACTATAAATAGAAAAGATAATCACTATTCATTACTATAACTATAAAGAAAGAGAGTCATATTCATTAATAGAAGAATATTAAGAATATCATAATAATTAATTAATACAATTTTTTCTAACTATGAATTATTCCTATCCTAATCTCAGTCTTTTCTTCTTTCTATATTAGAATTTTGTGTAACCGCCCTTAAACGACTGGATCCACATTTCCATTTCTTTTCCCCCAAATTCTATCGTAGATTCACTGTATTTTGACTGAAGTTCGATACACTCTTTCTCTTTCTTTTTTAGGATAGGAAAGAAAAAGGGAGCAAAATTGGAGACATGTTACGTAGAATTGTATCTCAAATATTCTTCATTTCTTCACAGATCAATACAAGAATTCAATCAGGATTAAAAAAAAGGGAATGACAAGGCATCCGGAAATAAACGATTAATTTCTATCAATAGACCTGCTAAAGACCCAAACCATAGAGTGGTTAGCACAGGTGCCGTTGAGAGATATGTTTTGATATCTCGCATTGAAAATCCTCCTTCTTCTTTTATTTTTTTTTCTTATTTATTTTAATTATTTATTTGTATTGTATATTGTAATACATATATAGTTCTAGTTCGATATTCTAATACATAGATCATAGATAACCCGATCTTTTAGTTCAAGATCATTTGTTTTTGCTTGAAATGAAATTAGAATTAGGAATTACTAACTAAAATGCATATGTACAACGACCCAGCAGATTCCATTTTGCCGCCCCCTAAAAAAGATGACAAGAACATTCTCTACCTATAAGAGCAAAAAAGAAGGATGTGTGGAAAACAAGACATGGATTTTATACAATGACACTGTACAACAATTTTTAAAAGGGATGTAGCGCAGTTTGGTAGCGCGTTTGTTTTGGGTACAAAATGTCACGGGTTCAAATCCTGTCATCCCTACCTATTCTTTCTCCTATGGACAGTTACGAGGGATTCATTGAGTAAGATCGGGAATCTTTGGACATAATCTTTCATTTGTACATACTATATGTACACAAGAATCCTCCGGGGTAAAAAAATACTTTTCTTTACAATCGTATCTACTGTTATAGGATATGATATAAGAAAGCGCTCTTAGTTCAGTTCGGTAGAACGCGGGTCTCCAAAACCCGATGTCGTAGGTTCAAATCCTACAGAGCGTGATCCGTTTATTTTATGTCGAATTACAATGAAAGAATTTAACAAAACAAAGTAGAATTGCAACTGAAATTTGACCTCCTACAAGGAGGAGGTCAATCAAAAAAAGAGATGTTACTCAATCAAAGGTCCAACTGATCACCGCGCCTGTATTGTAAATATGCAGTTACAAATAATCCTGTTAAAGTAATAGGAATTAGACCTAAGACGATTCCAAATAGAAAAACTTCAATCATTTTGATTTGTTTTAGGGAATAAAAAGAGAGGTAAGATCTATCCCTAAATATTAATCTGAATTATCCGTGAATCTCAATGAACAGGAATTGGCAATTGACGCGGGAAGGAACCATAGAATACCTGAAATGAAATATTATGAGAGGCTTTGATTTTTCTTTTTGTAAATTGTTTATTGAATTTCATTCATTTCAAATAAGTCGTATCTTGTTCAAACCAATAAATAGAGCTGGGGTTATAGTTGAAGCAGCCAGTAAAAAACCAAAATAACTAGTTAGAATAGGCATGAAAGAGCTAAATTAGATATGTTCTTTTACTACATATATGAATAAAACATTTACCTAAGTCTCAATCCAGATACGACGGTAAGAAAAACAAATTGAAAGAATTCGTTTAGTTCCAATTGAAAGTTCTTGATTTATCAGTCATTATAGACGGACACTAAAAAAAAAGAAAGCCTTGACTTTTTCAAAAAATATCAAAATATTGAATATTTTCATTTTCTTTTATTTCTTTATTTGAATTTGATTTCGGACCAACTCGATTCAAAGAAGAGCAACTTCTATTACCCTTTTATACCCTTTTAGGTTCTATATTCTTTCCATATTAAAGAATCCCATCTTTGTTTTGTATTGTAGTTCCATAAGGAAAGAACTCTTGGGGGGATCTAATGTAACAACAGTTGCATCACGAATATGGATTGCTCCAACGATCTCTTTTTTTTTCTTTTCGCAAATATAAAAAAGAATAATAAAAGATATGAAATCTAATTCTAATTCTAAATATATTAATTGCAATTAACCAATGAAAAATGAAATATATAGGGATAGTAATAAGAATTTCCATTTAGAATAATTACTTTACTATTTAGAATAGTAATAATAGTTTAAGTTTCTAATTTCAAAGTGAAATAGTTTATTAGCATATTTATTCT